TTATCTGGATGGGAATCAAGAAAGTTCGAAGTTAGAAATATTAAAAAAAAAAGAAGATAAATATTTATTATGGATTGAAAAACCTCTTGTGACACTTCTTTTTGATTCTAAACGATGGAATCGACCTTTGCGATATATAAAAAATGACCGGGTTGAAAATGCTATAAAAAATGAAATGTCACAATATTTTTTTTATACATGTCAAAGTGATGGAAAAGAAAAAATATCTTTTACGTATCCACCCAGTTTAGCAACTTTTGGGGAAATGATACAAAAAAAAATATATTTTTTCACACCAGAAAAATTGTTTTCTGATGAATTGTATACTGATTGGAGTTTTATCAATGAACTAAAAAGAAGAAATTTGAGTAAGGAGTTTATAAAAAGAGTCGAATCTTTAGATAAGGAATCTTTTGATCTGGGCATACTTGAAAAAAGGACTCGATTCTCTAATAATGAAACTAAAAGAGAATACTTGCCTAAACTATATGATCCTTTCTTGCATGGACCCTACCGCGGAAGAATCAAAAAATGGGGTTCTCCTTTAAGCATAAATCAAACTTATAAAAAAAAAAACACGGATCCGTTTTGGATAAATAAGATTCATGCTCTACTTCTTACTACTGATTATCACGAACTTGAACAGACACTAGATACACTCAATATAAAATCATTAGCAACAGAAAAAGAACTCTCTTTATTGACATTGACAGAAGATGAACAGGGAAATATCGATTCCGAGGATCGAGTCAAAATTTTGAAATTTTTATTCAATATAGTTATAACTAATCCCAACAATCAAACAATTAGAAAAAAATCTATTGGAATAAAAGAAATAAGTAAAAAAGTTCCTCGATGGTCATACAAATTAATCGACGATTTAGAACAACAGGAGGGCGAAAACGAGGAAAATGTAACAGCAGAGCATGAAATTCGTTCAAGAAAATCCAAGCGCGTCGTGATTTTTACTAATAACCAGGCAAACGCCGATACTTATACTAATACCAAGGATGCTAATGATCCTGATCAAACAGACGAAGTGGCTTTGATACGCTATTCGCAACAATCGGATTTTCGGCGCGACATAATAAAAGGTTCCATGCGTGCCCAAAGGCGTAAAACAATTACTTGGGAGCTGTTTCAAGCAAATGTACATTCCCCCCTTTTTTTGGACAGAGTAGACAAACCACTCTTTTTTTCTTTTGATATTTCTGGACCGCTGAAACGAATATCTCGAAATTGGATACGTAAAAACAAAGAATCAAAAATTGATGATTATACAGAAAAAAAGATCGAGAAAAAAGACGAGGCCAAAAGAGAAAAATACAAAAGAGAAGAGAAAATGAGGATAGAAATAGCAGAAGCTTGGGATAGTCTTTTACTTGCTCAAGTAATAAGGGGCTCCGTGTTAATAACCCAATCAATTCTTAGAAAATATATTATATTACCTTCACTGATAATAGTTAAAAACATTGCCCGTATGTTATTATTTCAATTTCCTGAGTGGTCTGAGGATTTAACGGATTGGAATCGAGAAATGCATGTTAAATGCACTTATAATGGTGTTCAATTATCCGAAACAGAATTTCCAAAAAACTGGTTAACAGACGGTATTCAGATAAAGATCCTATTTCCCTTTTGCCTGAAACCTTGGCACAGATTTAAACTACAACCCTCTCATAAAGATCCAATGAAAAAAAAGAAAGGTCAAAAGAATGATTTTTGCTTTTTAACAGTTTGGGGAATGGAAACTGAACTACCTTTCGGCTCTCCTCGAAAACGGCGTTCGTTTTTTGAGCCTATTTTTAAAGAACTAAAAAAAAAAATAAAAAAATGGAAAACGAAATGTTTTATAGCTTTAACAATTTTAAAAGAAAAAACTAAATTGTTTCGAAAAGCTTCAAAAGAAACAAAAAAATGGATCACTCAAAGCATTCTATTTCTAAAGGGACTAATAAAAGAACTTTCAAAAATAAATCCAATTCCATTTTTTGGGTTGAGAGAACCATATGAATTGGGCGAAACTAAAAAGGATTCGATAATCAGTAATAAGATGATTCACAAATCATCCCTTCAAATTCAATCTATGGCGTGGACAAATTATTCATTAACAGAAAAAAAAATAAAAGATCTGACTAAGAGAACAAACACAATCAAAAATCAAATACAAAAAATTCTAATTATAAAAGAGAAGAAAAACGAATTTCTAACTCAAGAAATAAATAGTAGTTCTAACAAAATAAGTTATCAGGATAAAATAGTAGAATCAGCAAAAAAATTTTGGCAAATAGTAAAAAGAAGAAATATTCGATTAATCCGGAAATTCTATTTTTTTATAAAATTTTTCATTGAAAAGATATACATGGATATTCTTCTATATATCATTAATATTCCAAGAACCAATACCCAACTTTTTCTTGAATCAACAAAAAAAATGATTGAGAACTTCATTCACAATAATGAAGCAAATCAAGAAAGAATTAATAAAACAACTAAAAATACAACTCATTTTATTTCAACTATAAAAACCTCACTTTCTTCACTTTCTAATATTAGTATTAGAAATAAAAATGAAAAAGCTTTTTGTGACTTATCCTCCCTCTCACAAGCATATGTATTTTACAAATTATCACAAACCCAAGTTATTAGTTTTTATAAATTCAAACCTATCCTTCAATATCATGGAACATCTCTTTTTCTTAAAAATGAAATAAAAGATTATTTTGAAGAACAGGGAGTATCTCATTCCAGATTAAGACATCATTATGGGTTAAGACAGAAAATCGTTTGGCATTCTGGAATGAATGAATGGAAAAACTGGTTAAGGAGTCGTTATCAATACGATTTAGTTCAGAATAGATGGCTAAAATTAGTACCAAGACAATGGCGAAATAGAGTCAATCAACACTATCTGGCTCAAAATAAAGATTTAACAAAATGGGATTCAGATGAAAAAGAAAGATTAATTCATTACGAAAAAAAAAATGATTTTCAAGCGAACTCATTACTGACTCAAGAATATAAACTGAATCAAGAACAAAAATATAAAAAATCTAATTTTAAAAAAAACTATGGATATGATTTTTTATCATATAAATCTATTAATTACCAAGATAAGAGGGACCCCTATGCTTATGGATCACCATTCCAAGTAAATAAGAGGGAAGAGAGTTCTTATCATTACAACATGGATAAACAAAATTTTTTTGATACATTGAGGGATATCCCTATCCATAATTATCTAGGAGAAGGCGATATCCTAGATGCTATGGGGAATTTTTCGCACAGAAAGTTTTTTAATTGGAGAATTCTTCATTTTTGTCTTAGAAATAAGGTCGATATTGAGTCCTGGGTCGATACCAGTACAAAGAGTAACAAAAATATTAAGACTGTGGTTAAGAATTATCAACTAATTGATAAAATGGACCTTTTTTATTTCACAATTTATCAAGATCAAGAAAGCAACCCATCCAATAAAAAAGGAAGCCATTTTGATTGGATGGGACTGAATGAAGAAATACTAAGTCATCCTATACCGAATCTAGAACTTTGGTTCTTCCCAGAATTTGTGCTGCTATATAATGCATATAAGGTTAAACCATGGATCATACCAATAAAATTACTTCTTTTCAATTTTAATGGAAATAGGAACATTAATAAAAATATTATTGAAAATAAAAAAAGGGACTCCCTTATAGCACCAAACGAAAAACAAATTATTGGATTAGAGAATCGAAATCAAGAAGAAAAAGAACCCATAGGTGAAGGGGGTCTTGTATCAGATGCACAAAAACAAGGAAATTTAAAATCCGTTCTCTCAAACCAAGAAAAAGATGTTGAAGAAGATTATGATAAATCAGACAAAAAAAAACGTAGAAAGAAAAAGCAATACAAGAGCAACACGGAAGCAGAGCTTGATTTCTTCCTAAAAAGGTATTTGCGTTTTCAATTGAGATGGGATGATTCTTTAAATCAAAGAATAATCAATAATATCAAAGTATATTGCCTCCTGCTTAGACTGATAAATCCAAACGAAATTGTTATATCCTCTATTCAACGGGGAGAAATGAATCTGGATATTTTGATGATTCAGAAGGATTTAACTCTTAGAGAACTAATGAAAAAAGGAATATTGATTATCGATCCAGTTCGTCTGTCGGTAAAAAATGATGGACAATTTATTCTATATCAAACTATAAGTATTTTGTTGGTTCATAAAAATAAACACCAAATTAATCAAAGATACCAAGAAAAAAACTATATTGATAAAAATCATTTTTATGAATTTATTGCAAGACATCAAAAAATGACTGAAAATAAAGACAAAAATCATTATGATTTGTTTGTTCCTGAAAATATTTTATCCCCTAACCACCGGCGAGAATTGCGAATTCGAATTTCTTTCAATTCAAGGGATAAAAATGGTATGCATAGAAATGCAGTATTTTTAAATAATGTAAAAAACTGTGGTCAAGTTTTGACTAAAAATAACCATCTTGGTAGTGATAAAAAGAAACTAATTAAATTAAAGTTCTTTCTTTGGCCCAATTATCGATTAGAAGATTTAGCTTGTATGAATCGATATTGGTTTAATACTAATAACGGCAGTCGTTTCAGTATGATAAGGATCCGTATGTATCCGCGTCTGAAAATTCGTTAATGGTCCATTTTAATGGTACATTTTCCCCTATATTATGTATGTATCGTGCCGGGTATATGAAAACAAATAGATGGTCACAAGGATTGTCTTCCATTTTATTCTGATACACGATACTAATTTAATGACATACATATCAATTAGATCGACAAATGAATCAACAAAATCCTCTTATTTGAACTCTCAAATTTTCTCTTTTGTAGAAATCTCTCACTCTTTTGTATCCCTATACGAATCAAATCGAAACCCGGATTGATTAATTTTATTTGAAAAAAAAAATGATAAAGTTCATAACGAACTTAAAATCATCGTGTATATCAAAATGACTGGTATTATTATTACTGATCAGTAAAATTCACATTCAAAAAAAGGGGGAAATTTTTTGGTTTTATGGTAAAAAATTCATTCATCTCAGTTATTTTTCAAGAAAAAAAAGAAGAAAACAGGGGGTCTGTTGAATTTCAAATAGTTAGTTTCACCAATAAGATACGAAGACTTACTTCACATTTGGAATTGCACAAAAAAGACTATTTATCTCAGAGAGGTCTACGTAAAATTCTAGGAAAACGTCAACGACTGCTATCTTATTTATCAAAGACAAATAAAATACGTTATAAAGAATTAATTGGTGAGTTGGATATTCGGGAATCAAAAAATCGTTAATTTGCAAATTTTGAATTAGTCGATTTATTAGATTTTCATTTTGATGTACTTGTTTTCGTTTTCAACAATTCATGTAAGAATGAATCGAGGAAAAACTTATGAATCTATCAGCTACAGAAAAAGACCTTATGATAGTCAATATGGGGCCTCACCACCCATCAATGCATGGTGTTCTTCGTCTCATCGTTACTCTAGATGGTGAAGATGTTGTTGACTGTGAACCAATATTAGGTTATTTACACAGAGGAATGGAAAAAATTGCGGAAAACCGAACAATTATACAATATTTGCCGTATGTAACGCGTTGGGATTATTTAGCCACTATGTTCACGGAAGCAATAACCGTAAATGGACCAGAACAGTTGGGGAATATTCAAGTCCCTAAAAGGGCCAGCTATATCAGAGTAATTATGTTGGAGTTGAGTCGTATAGCTTCTCATCTATTATGGCTTGGACCTTTTATGGCAGATATTGGTGCACAGACCCCCTTTTTCTATATTTTCAGAGAAAGAGAATTAGTATATGATCTATTCGAAGCTGCCACCGGTATGAGAATGATGCATAATTATTTTCGTATCGGAGGAGTGGCGGCCGATCTACCTTACGGCTGGATAGATAAATGTTTGGATTTCTGTGATTATTTTTTAACAGGAATTGTTGAATATCAAAAACTTATTACGCGAAATCCTATTTTTTTAGAACGAGTTGAAGGGATAGGCGTTATTGGTGGAGAAGAAGCAATAAATTGGGGTTTATCCGGCCCAATGCTACGAGCATCTGGAATCAAATGGGATCTTCGGAAAGTTGATCATTATGAGTGTTACGACGAATTTGATTGGGAAATCCAGTGGCAAAAAGAAGGAGATTCATTAGCTCGTTATTTAGTCCGAATCAGTGAAATGACGGAATCTATAAAAATAATTCAACAGGCCCTGGAAGGAATTCCGGGTGGTCCCTATGAGAATTTAGAAATCCGATGCTTTGATCGAGAAAGGGATCCAGAATGGAATGATTTTGAATATCGATTCATTAGTAAAAAACCTTCTCCCACATTTGAATTACCGAGACAAGAACTTTATGCGAGAATGGAAGCCCCAAAGGGAGAATTAGGAATTTTTCTGATAGGGGATCAAAGCGGTTTTCCTTGGAGATGGAAAATTCGCCCGCCGGGTTTTATCAATTTGCAAATTCTTCCTCAGTTAGTTAAAAGAATGAAATTGGCTGATATTATGACGATACTAGGTAGCATAGATATCATTATGGGAGAAGTGGATCGTTGAAATGATAATTTATACGACAGAAGTAGAAGATATCAATTCCTTTTACACATTGGAATCTTTAAAAGAGGTCTATGGGATCATATGGATGTTGGTCCCTATTTTGACTCTTGTTTTGGGAATCACAATAGGTGTACTAGTAATTGTATGGTTAGAAAGAGAAATATCTGCAGCAATACAACAACGTATTGGGCCTGAATACGCCGGTCCTTTGGGCATTCTTCAAGCGCTAGCAGATGGAACAAAACTGCTTTTCAAAGAAAATATTCTTCCATCTAGAGGCAATACTCGTTTATTTAGTATTGGACCGGCTATAGCAGTCATATCAATTTTACTAAGTTTTTCAGTAATTCCTTTTAGCTCTCGCCTTATTTTAGCCGATCTCAATATCGGTATTTTTTTATGGATTGCCATTTCAAGTATTGCTCCCGTTGGACTTCTTATGTCAGGATACGGATCGAATAATAAATATTCCTTTTTAGGTGGTCTGCGAGCTGCTGCTCAATCGATTAGTTATGAAATACCATTAACTCTATGTGTTTTATCAATATCTCTACGTGCGATTCGTTGAAATAGAAACTTTTATTTTACCTATTCCTTTCGTTCTAGAAAATAAGTTGAGTTGATAAACTAAATTAGATAGTTATATATGAGTGAAAGAAAGCAGCTTATAAATTCGCAGTAAATTAAACAAAAAAATGGAATCTCATTTCCTATGTACAAGAGGTAAGTGGAAGAAAACGTAAGCGGAAGAAGTCTTTACCCCAAGACGGGTTGATTAGTCAATCTAGCTTGAAGCGGGCTCAAAAGATCAACCGTATAGAGTTTTCGCTATCCTTTGTATGGATTCCCATACATGTATTGCTAAACAAACGGGGGATTGAACAAAAAACGAGTGGATGGTTAGGAACACCAAAATACATAAAGGATTGGTAATGGAGATTATGTAAATTATATAAAAAGAGACTTCTGGATAACATAAAAAGAATACTAATTGGGGCTTTAAATTCGTAGAAATGACTAGGCAGTACTCCCCATGATTCCGGTCCAGAGTATCCTCCTATCTGCCGATTAAAGTAATGACTATCAGGAACGAAATAATCCTTTACTATTTTTTAGTTTAAGCCCCATTCGTGGTTTTATCAGATCCGAAAGCAGAATAGGAACGAAAAAGAAACAATAAAGAATAAAAAAGAAATCTTTTTTTTTTTCTTTCTTTCATAGATATAGAGAGATCTAATCCGTGTCATGATTTATGAGCTAATGGAATGTTTCATTTTTTTCGTAATAGAAAACAATGGGTTGAAATATCTATTGATATTCTACAAGAAGTATTTTATTGAAGGCTTAAGTTATTACTCAACTTGAAATTATGAACGGGCGAGATCAATTCAGAAGCACTTATTTTTTATTCTTCAGAATATAGCAGACAGAATTCCATTGGTATAATTTTGGACCTTCCAATCTATTTTTTCTCTATCTATTCTACAACCATACGAAGATAAATAATACTGATTCGGTCCTAAAATTTATTTGTGACCCACGAGGAGCCGTATGAGGTGAAAATCTCATGTACGGTTTTGGACTAGCGATGTAAACAGTGATGTTATCATCGACTATAATTATCTAACAGTTCAAGTACAGTTGATATAGTTGAGGCGCAATCAAAATATGGTTTTTGGGGATGGAATTTGTGGCGTCAGCCAATAGGGTTTATCGTTTTTCTAATTTCTTCTCTAGCAGAATGTGAGAGATTACCTTTTGATTTACCAGAAGCGGAGGAAGAATTAGTAGCAGGGTATCAAACCGAATATTCAGGTATCAAATTTGGTTTATTTTACGTTGCTTCCTATCTAAATCTATTACTTTCTTCGTTATTTGTAACAGTTCTTTACTTGGGGGGTTGGAATATTTCCATTCCGTATGTATTCGTCCCTGAGCTATTTGAAATAAATAAAATAAATGGAATCATTGGAACGACAATTGGTATCTTTATTACATTAGCTAAAACTTATTTGTTTTTGTTTATTTCTATCGCAACACGATGGACTTTACCTAGGTTAAGAATGGACCAATTATTAAATCTCGGGTGGAAATTTCTTTTACCCATTTCTCTGGGTAATCTATTATTAACAACTTCTTTCCAACTTCTTTCACTGTAAAGAAAAAAAGAATATGAGATTCATGACTTGGTTCAAACAAGAGAAAGAAACAAACATAAAATTATTCATAGATATTCACGATATGTTCCCTATGGTAACTGGGTTCATGAATTATGGCCACCAAACAGTCCGAGCAGCAAGGTACATTGGTCAAGGTTTCATGATTACCTTATCCCACGCAAATCGTTTACCCGTAACTATTCAATATCCTTATGAAAAATTAATCACATCAGAGCGTTTCCGCGGACGAATCCATTTTGAATTTGATAAATGCATTGCTTGTGAAGTATGTGTTCGTGTATGCCCTATAGATCTACCCGTTGTTGATTGGAAATTTGAAACGGATATTCGAAAAAAACGATTGCTTAATTACAGTATTGATTTCGGAATTTGTATATTTTGTGGTAACTGCGTTGAGTATTGTCCAACAAATTGTTTATCAATGACTGAAGAATATGAACTTTCTACTTACGACCGTCACGAATTGAATTATAATCAAATTGCTTTGGGCCGTTTACCAATGTCAGTAATTGACGATTATACAATTCGAACAATTTTGAATTCAATTCAAAGAAAAACTCAGTAAGTAAACCTCCTGTTCTATTAAAGTAAAGAGAAATTTCCCATTCATTCTTTTAAGGTTCCGTTTTGGTTTAAGTTAAAAGAAAAGACTGTTTGGTTTGAATTAAAAAAAGAATGAGGCCTTTGGTCAATAAATAAAAATTCAATTACAAATTAACTGGTTGATAAGAATTTCGGATTCCTTTTTATTGAAAATAAAACTATATTAATATATTCGTAATTATTTCGAAATATATAGTTTCAAAAAACAAAATACCCTTTTCTTTTGAACAAACAAAAAAGAATCAAAAACGAAACTGTCCAATAATTGTGCTTAGAGTAATTCACGCCTAATAGATTAGGATTTTATTCAATTAGGAACGTATCATAAAAAAAAATTCCTGGTCGGGTCAATAAGATCATGAAAAGCATTTCAATTTATTTATCTCTTATTTTACACAGAATGGATTTGCCTGGACCAATACACGATTTTCTTTTAGTTTTTCTGGGATCGGGTCTTATATTAGGAGGCCTGGGAGTGGTATTACTTACCAATCCAATTTATTCTGCCTTTTCATTGGGATTGGTTCTTGTTTGTATATCCTTATTTTATATTCTCTCAAATTCTCATTTTGTAGCTGCTGCCCAGCTCCTTATTTATGTGGGAGCCATAAATGTTTTAATCCTATTTGCTGTGATGTTCATGAATGGTTCAGAATATTATAAAGATTTTAATCTGTGGACCATTGGGAATGGCCTTACTTCGTTGGTTTGTACAAGTATTCTTGTTTCGCTAATTACTACTATATTAGATACATCATGGTACGGGATTATTTGGACTACAAGATCAAATCAAATTATAGAACAAGATTTGATAAGTAATAGTCAACAAATTGGAATTCATTTAGCAACCGATTTTTTTCTTCCATTTGAATTCATTTCAATAATTCTTTTAGTTGCTTTGATAGGTGCAATTGATGTGGCTCGTCAGTAATAAATCTTTCTAACTAGGAATAGCAAGCAATCAAAATGAAACCTTTTTCTGTTTTTTCTGTCTTATCGCATCCATTTTCTTTGAATTCTATTTGAATATTGCTCGTGTATAAAATAGAAATTCGTTTATTCGATATATTTCCAATAGATTCTTTTTTTTTTGTTATACTCTAGTCAATCAAATCTGTTGAATTATTGTTCATATTAATAATGAATCGAAATTGATAAGGAGTTGGTCAATGATGCTCGAACATATACTTGTTTTGAGTGCCTATTTATTTTCTATCGGTATTTATGGATTGATCACGAGTCGAAATATGGTTAGGGCCCTTATGTGTCTTGAACTTATACTGAATGCGGTTAATATAAATTTTGTAACATTTTCTGATTTTTTTGATAGTCGGCAATTAAAAGGAAATATTTTCTCAATTTTTGTTATAGCTATTGCAGCCGCTGAAGCAGCTATTGGATCAGCTATTGTGTCCTCGATTTATCGTAACAGAAAATCAACGCGTATCAATCAATCAACTTTGTTGAATAAGTAATATTAATAATATTAAATTATAAGATTCACCAATTTGAATTAGCATGTACAATATGTTGGAATCTACATCATGTTTTCGAAAACGTAAGAAATCAAAGTATCTTGGTCCTTTCTTATGAGTTGATCCCGAAGGAAATTGATTAGAAAATTTCTGGTAAATCGTTGATTCATCTGGTGTTTAACTATATTTATTTACAAGTTTACTAGATTGAAATTTTATGATGTTCAAAAATTTATAGATCCCATGTCACATTCAGTAAAAATTTATGATACATGTATTGGGTGTACTCAATGTGTCCGAGCCTGCCCCACCGATGTGTTAGAAATGATACCTTGGGATGGATGTAAAGCTAAGCAAATTGCTTCCGCTCCAAGAACAGAAGATTGTGTTGGTTGTAAGAGATGTGAATCCGCTTGTCCAACGGATTTCTTGAGCGTTCGAGTTTATTTATGGCATGAAACAACTCGAAGTATGGGTCTAGCTTATTGATACGGTCCAGAAAACCCTAGTTGAATACATTTTGAATCCATTTGATTTTTTTTACTGAAAAAACCCGTGCTCAAAAAAAACCTTTTTGAGCACGGGTTTTTCTGGTCCAAGTGTATCTTGTCTTTACCACGAATTATTTTCCTTGGTTAACAATAATTGTATTTTTACCAATATCTGCAGGTTCTTTACTTTTCTTTCTTCCTCATAAAGGAAATAAGCTAATTAAGTGGTATACAATATGTATATGCATTTTCGAACTCCTTCTAACAACCTATGCATTTTGTTATCATTTCCGATTGGACGATCCATTAATCCAGCTGGCGGAAGATTATAAATGGATCAATTTTTTTGATTTTTACTGGAGATTGGGAATAGATGGACTTTCTATAGGGCCCATTTTACTGACAGGATTTATCACCACTTTAGCGACTTTGGCGGCTTGGCCAGTTACTCGAGATTCACGATTATTTCATTTCCTGATGCTAGCAATGTACAGTGGTCAAATAGGATCATTTTCTTCTCGAGACCTTTTACTTTTTTTCATCATGTGGGAGTTCGAATTAATTCCCGTTTATCTACTTCTATCCATGTGGGGGGGAAAGAAACGTCTGTACTCGGCTACAAAATTTATTTTGTACACTGCAGGGGGTTCCGTTTTTCTATTAATAGGAGTTTTGGGTCTCGGTTTATACGGTTCTAATGAACCAACATTAAATTTTGAAACATTAGCTAATCAATCATATCCTGTCGCACTGGAAATAATATTCTATATTGGATTTCTTATTGCTTTTGCTGTCAAATCGCCGATTATACCCTTACATACGTGGTTACCGGATACCCACGGGGAGGCCCATTACAGTACTTGTATGCTTCTAGCCGGAATTTTATTAAAAATGGGAGCATATGGATTAGTTCGGATCAATATGGAATTATTACCCCATGCGCATTCCATATTTTCTCCCTGGTTGATAATAGTGGGTACAATGCAAATAATTTATGCAGCTTCAACATCTCTTGGTCAACGGAATTTAAAAAAAAGAATAGCCTATTCCTCCGTATCTCATATGGGTTTCATAATTATAGGAATTGGTTCGATAACTGATACGGGACTCAACGGAGCTATTTTACAAATAATATCTCATGGCTTTATCGGTGCTGCACTTTTTTTCTTGGCAGGAACGAGTTATGATAGAATGCGTCTTGTTTATCTCGACGAAATGGGCGGAATGGCCGTTTCGATTCCCAAAATATTTACGATGTTCAGTATCTTATCCATGGCTTCTCTTGCATTACCGGGCATGAGTGGTTTTGTTGCAGAATTGATAGTCTTTTTTGGAATAATTACCAGCCAAAAATATTTTTTAATGCCAAAAATACTAATTACTTTCGTAATGGCAATTGGAATGATATTAACTCCTATTTATTCATTATCTATGTCACGTCAAATGTTCTATGGATACAAGCTATTTAATGCTCCAAGTTCTTATTTTTTTGATTCTGGACCACGAGAGTTATTTGTTTCGATCTCTATCTTTCTACCAGTACTAGGTATTGGTATTTATCCGGATTTCGTCCTCTCATTATCAGGTGAGAAGGTCGAAACTATTCTATATAATTATTTTTATAGATAGTTTTCATGAATAAAAAAAATCAAAAAGGAATCCTATGGTTTTTCAAATTGGTCGTTGTACAATGAAAAAGAAAAAAAAGAAGTCTTTTTTCTTCTCTTAAGTTTAAGTTAAGTAAAAAAGGTAAAAGCATTAAATTGAATTTTAATCAGACATCTTTGGCTTTTGTTAGAACCTTTTGAATCAAGTAGTGGAGCGATTCAAAAGGTTCTTGACAGCTTACAATAAGTTTTCTTATACTTATATATAATATATACGCCGTCCTGTGTTAGTATTTGTTAGGCCTAGCCTCTTTATTCAATTCAATTAGATGTTAATTTAATGTAAATGAACCATAACTATGTAAACCTATTCCTAATAGATTGACCCCAAAATAGCATATCCAAATTATAAGAAATCCCATAGAAGCCACAAGTGCGGAATTTACACCTTCCAAATTTTTATTTGTTCGGGTATGGAAATAAATCGCGAATACGGTCCAAGTAATAAACGCCCAAGTTTCCTTTGGGTCCCAATTCCAATATGATCCCCACGCCTCATTAGCCCATACGGCTCCCGAAAGAATTCCTATGGTTAAAAAGATAAACCCGAGACTAATAATACGATAACTCCAACGATCCAATTGTTGAGTCAATTGATATCTGTAATAATTTTTAGAAGAAAGAAAATAAGTGTTTAGTAAAACATTGCTTCTTTCATTCATGTATTGGATTTTCCCAAACGAAAATGCAAAATTATTGTTTTCACCAATAATCTTTATGGCCTTTCGAAATGTAATGACTAGAAGAGCTACTGATAATAATGATCCACATAAAAGAGCTGCATAGCCTAATACCATCATACTTACGTGCATCATTAACCACTGGGATTGGAGAGCAGGTGCTAATATTGCGGATTGATGCATTTTGGTTAAAAGACCCGAAGTGGCAAAGCCTTGGGTAAAAATAGCACTTGGTGCGGTTATTGCACTTAAATTATTTTTGCGCTTTTTAAATTTTAAATAGGAAACCATATGAATAAGGGAGAAACCCCATGAAAGAAAGAGTAATGATTCATATAAATCACTTAATGGGAAATGTCCTGAATAAATCCAACGAGTGACTAATAATCCTGTTATACAGAAAAAGGTGACTATCATGCCCTTTTCTGATGAATCATATAGTCCTACGACTTCATCTACTAATAAGAATAAGGTTAAAAAATGAATTGTAATTACAATTGAAACGACTGAAAAAGATATATGAGTTAATATATGCTCTAAAGTTGAAAAAATCATAAAAATTATGAAAAAAGCCTGGGTTTCTCGATTTTATGGAATGGAAATCAGGAATGAAATTCATTTTCATTATAGGACTTATTCTATCTCTTTTAGAAGATACTATGCCGCCACTCGGACTCGAACCGAGATGCTCTAGCACTGCTTCCTAAGAGCAGCGTGTCTACCGATTTCACCATAGCGGCTTGCTCGAAATCATAATAACCCTTTTTTTAGTCAATCGTCGAGATTGAAGGTGAAGGGGTCAATTCAATGTAAAATGTCAAATTTGTTAGGAAGCATTTCATTTTTATTGATAAATAACAACTCGTTGAAATAGCAATTTGAAGGTTCAAAAGGAATCTTTAGTATTTATTGTATCATTTTATTTATTTAATTATCCTTTCCATTTAATTAGGTCGTCAATAGAGATTTTTTAGTTTGTGTTTTCCTAAAAGAGAACTCCTTTATTGTAACTAAACTAACTAGTTGTAACTTCAATTCATAGATAAAATTCAACAAAACAAAAAAGGGTTCTTTATCATTTTCATTTTTTAACGATTCATTTCTCATTCTTTTGTATGATTTTTATGAATCGTTAAAAAAATGCTTATTAATTGACTGAATAAATGAATGAAAAAATATGATTTTTAGAGATCACAATTTCAGCACCACCCCCAACAATTTCAAAAGATTTAGGTCATTTTTGTATTAATCGTTAGCATTTTGCGTTTGTTTTAAGGATTTATCAAACCAACTAGATATTGGGT